CTATTATAGATTTCCAAATTCTCTATTATGTTATAGAAAGGTATATGCGTAAGATACAATCTAATGCACTAATGAATATATTTCATTTAAATACTATGTGTAATAGAACTATATTAGTAGGTATGATCTTATAATACCTCAGGTGCTAATGAAACTATTTTAGTGAAACTTAACTGTCTCAATTCTCGAGCAATCGCACCAAAAACTCGAGTTCCTTTTGGATTTCCTTCTTGATCAATGACAACAGCAGCATTGTCATCATATCGTATTATCATGCCATTGTCACGTTTAAGTTCTTTACAAGTACGTACAATTACAGCTCTGACCACTTCTGATCTTTCTAGGGGGGTGTTTGGTAATGCTTCCTTGATCACAGCAACAATAATGTCACCGATATGAGCATATCGACGATTACTAGCTCCGATGATTCGAATACACATTAATTCTCGAGCCCCACTGTTATCCGCTACATTCAAATGGGTTTGAGGTTGAATCATATCATTTTAAATCTGTTCTTTCAATGCAAAGCAAAGAATGAAGTAAAAAAAAAAAAAAGAAATATTGTTTGTACAAAAAAAAAAAAAAGACACCCGCAACTGTTTTTTATCCCCAAGACTTTTTTCTTTGATTCTACGTTCCTATCCTGAAATAATGAATTGAGTTCGGATAGGCATTTTCGAGGCTGCTATAGAAATAGCCTTTCGGGCTATATTTTCTGCGACTCCGCCCATTTCATAAAGTATTCTACCCGGTTTGACGACAGCTACCCAATATTCGGGGGATCCTTTACCCGAACCCATACGTGTTTCGGCCGGTCTTAACGTAACGGGTTTGTCTGGAAATATGCGTACCCATATTTTTCCACCACGTCGCACATTTCGCGTCATTGCTCGACGCCCTGCTTCTATTTGTCTAGATGTGATCCACGACGGTTCAAGTGCCTGCAGAGCATATTTACCGAAACAAATACGATTGCCTCGATAAGATATCCCTCTCATTCTTCCTCTATGTTGTTTACGAAATCTGGTTCTTTTGGGGTTATAGTCGATGGTTCTTTAGCAATTCCACCTCTACTGCAAAACCGGACATGAGAGTTTCGTCTCATCCGGCTCCTCGCGAATCAAAGGATTCAAGTTTAATGAAAATCGACTGTGGATTCTTTTTTGAGATTTCATCTAATCGATTATAAATTTCTATATCTTGTTTCGATATCCACGTCAAAATTTATTCTATTTCTCGATTCTTTTCTTAAAAACAAATGGATATATTTGTTTGGAGAATATATCGATAAACTAGAGAATCTATTCTATAATGTAGTTTTTTATTTTATAACGAATCGTTATTTTGTTTTGCCTTTTGGCATATTAGCATATTGGATAGAACAAGATTCACGAATCTAATAAAACTCTTCGCGGGCGAATATTAACTCTTTCAATATCTACTTCAGTTGTAGGGGTAGCTCAAAATTTCTCGGAATAAATGAATTGTTCCCCGGTTCGTTCCGCCATCCCACCCAATGAATTATTTAGGATTCGTTTTTCAAGAGAATCCTCTGTATTCATAGGTTCCGTCGTTCCCATCGCTTCTCAATTAATGGTTAGGTTTGAATTCTACAATGGAGCCTTTCGTGGAATTTGTTCTTGAGTCAATCTTCTCAGTCTTTATTGGCTCTAGGCTCTTGATTTTTTTCAAGGAATCGATTCATCTATAACTAGACTAGATGAATCGGTATTGATGCTTTATAACACTGTCTTTTATGAGATGACTCAGAAACCTTACATATATTGGAATGATATATCATTGATATTCTTGTTCTTTCTTTCTCTCACCCTTCCATTTATCTATATCCTTTTCTTTTTTATATATATTTTATATACATAAATACCATAATTTGATACATATATATCATATATAAAGAATTCAATTGGTTTTTCTTTTGTTTATGCAAAAAAGATTTCAGCTGCTACAATGATATGACCGCTAGATCCTATCTTGACTGGTTTTTGGTATACAGATAATGCGAAACGATGAGTTGGTTATTAGTTATATAGTTATTAGTCCAGACTATAGTAGGGGTCCGTCCATTTTTTTGAATCCTATTCCTCTAAAAAAACCACCGAGTCACACACTAAGCATAGCAATTATATAAATGTATCAATCAAATTTTTATTAAATCTTATAGAATTGAGAATTCTTCCTTTTTTTGCTTTAAGAGAAAAAGAATGAAAGGAACGAGTTTGTTGTTGTTTTTTTTATCATTTAATGGATAGAGTGTAACGACAAGTAAAGTCTTCCTATCCCTCCTCTCTAAATATCCAAATTTTGATGCCTAATACTCCATGGATAGTTCGGACTGTATAGGGACAATAATCAATTTTCGCTCGAATGGTTTGTAGAGGAACCCGACCTTCTCTGATCCATATGACACGTGCCATCTCTTTTCCGTTGAGGCGACCTGCAATTTGTACTTGAATTCCTTTTGTATCCGCCTGTTCGCTTA